AAGAATATCCGAACAAAAAATGGATTCCATTTCTACCATTATTATGATATTCCATATTCCAATCCAATTCGATTGGATACCAGAAAAATAAATGAATTGAGAATTTGATCTGTTCGATGAGATAAAGACCTAATAATCAGAAACAATATAGAATCTCTTTTTTTAGCACTTAACCTTTTCACCGATTCAATTATTCAAAAAAGAATTCAAATTCGCAAAGAAGAGAGAAAATTTTACCTATTTTTTTAGTAGAATCTGTAGAATAGGATTGAGGTGCGTAATAAGGCTTGGATTTATTAAACATGCGCAGATATAACTCTAGTCTAGCTATAGTTATCTATATAGATGTTTCTTCTTTTATTGCAGTCCTATTCATTCGGAACAGCACATGTCGTGTTAAATTTTTATTTTCTATTATTCAATCTATTTAAAATCTATTTAATGAAAAATTGTAAAAAAAAAAAAAAAAAATGCAAGTACGAGAATTTCTTGAAAATTCTCTTATAGGTATAGGCATTATATACGGATAAGATACCCGATTAGATAATATCTGTGTAACAATTTATGTTCTAGGGTTTACATATACTGATAGTTGCTGTTATAATTGAAATAGGATTTTTTTCTTGAAAAATCAATACTGATTAGTTATGTCTCAATTTAGATTTTTTTATCTCATTAGGACAAAACCCATTTTTTTTTTGAATTTAAATTGAAGAATCATTCATGAATAGTTAATGGTTCCGATTTGTCCTGAATTTTAGCTTTTTTGACTTAAAATGCACGTTCGTTTTTTTTCAATAGAAAAAAAAGGAAGGGGGGAAGGGTATCTTTTAAGAATGGGATTAAGGAAAACAGAATCGAAGATACAAACAAATAAAAAAAAAAAAAAAAGTTTAGAACCCCCTTTTTTAGTTTTTTGGGGGTATTCTCATCTATTTTTTTGTATCATTTTGGCGGCATGGCCGAGCGGTAAGGCGGGGGACTGCAAATCCTTTTTCCCCAGTTCAAATCCGGGTGTCGCCTGATCGACAAAATAGCTTATTCCGTTTTGTTGATATAAAACTTGACAATTTTTTTCCAGCAGAAGCAAGCGGGGGAAAGGGACTCTTGAGACTTCCTTGATTCTAAATTCTAAGCATTCGCAGGTTTTATTCTTTAAAATTCTATAAATCCTTACGTCTCGGATTCAAGAATTCAAGAAAGATTCTAGTAGTGAAAAGGAATCGGTAAATCTTGATATGATAGTCCTTCCACTACTAATGTAGTGTCTGTCTACTGACTGGGTCTTGAATTAGATTGGATAGGGATAGATATAGATCGGACAGGGAATCGAATTCCATTTTTAGTTGGGGAAGGGTCAAAAAAAACTTTGTATACAGGCTCCTGAAAGTATATGAGCACTCCGGCATTTATTCAATATTAGTTAGATTGAATAGCTAATTGGCTTTTTTTTTTTTTATTATTATTTCTTTTTCTATTTAGAATTCTATTTATTTAGAAATAGAATATACAAATCTATTTAGAATATAAATATGAATATATTCAATTTCTTATTTATTAAATTCAAATAAAAAAGAAAGAAATTTTAAATATGAAATTCATATTCTAATTATAGATTTAGAATTCTATATTATATATATTCAATTCATTATATATATTAAATTCTATACTAAATACTAAAATAAAAAATGAAAAATTAGAATACTCTAATACTAATATATAAATCATATAAATATAGAATTCAAAAATATAGAATTAAATAGAAATATATATTCTATATTAATATAAATTAATATAAATATATTCAATATTAAATAAATAATATTATATTCTTCCATTTTATTCAAAAAAAAAAGAAGATTCTAATTAAATATTAAATATTCTAATAAATTGAAAAATAAAATAGAAATATTTATTAATATATTAGATATTATTAGAAATATATTAGTAGAAATATATTAGATATTATTAGAAGATTTTAAATATTTATAAATTAATATTCTTCAAAATCTTTTAATAATATTTTAAATTGAATTAAAAAGAAAAAAAAAAAAGAATTCTTTTTGGCAACCTCTAGTGAAAGAATTTATTCGTCTGTCTTCCGATTGTTTTACAGAGACAATCGGGAGACGGTAAGGATTAGATTAAATGGAAATAAGAGTATGCGAAGTGATCTATCTTGATTCTATATATATATCTTTTTTACTTAATGAAATCGAGGACAACAAAATCAAAAATAAAACATAAGTCTTATTATTCCTACCTGTTAGTAACTAACATTCATTCCCTTAATACTTCCAAGGGTGTCTCCGGATATTTTGTTTGTACTTAATGTTTTCTGATTATACTAGAAATCATATAAGAACTTGTTAGATGTTATAATTGGATTTATTGGATTCTTTCGTCAATGATGTTAGGCCAGAATCCCTTTTTGACTCTGTACCAGTGATTCCACTATTATTTCTTTTTAGTGAACAATCAAAAAAATGAAATAATTCCTTCATATTGATAGAGATAGGAGACATAATTTACATGGATATAGTAAGTCTCGCTTGGGCTGCTTTAATGGTAGTCTTTACATTTTCCCTTTCCCTCGTAGTATGGGGAAGAAGTGGACTCTAAAAATACTACTAAGTGAGTTGAGGGAAAAAACTAAAATAAGAACTGTATCCATTGTTTTATAGATAGGTTCTGAAATTTGATTTTTCTATTAAATAATTAATTCATTAATTAAATAATTAAAAGATATCTGCATTTTGGAATTCTAGTGTATTCGAATGGAATAATGTATTCTATGGATAATATAGAAATGGAAAATACTCTTTCAATTAAACAAATATTTGACTTTTTCCCATGTTTGTATTTTGAAAGTCAAGGTAATACAAATAATCGAAAACTTATTCCAACCAAATTCTTTATTCTTTCTAAGATTTTGATGAACTGGCTCTTACCAAAGTGATATATGGACAATGAGGAACCGCGGAACCCGTTTCTTTATTTATTTTTTTATCCCTTTTTTTTTTTCAAAGAGAAAAGAAATCCGCTTTTTTTTAGTTATTAAGCGCAGATACACACTTTCTATAGGACTATAGGAAACAAAATAGACATAGTAGTTGTCTAAGGAAATACTACACATAATAAAATAAGATATTGCCGTTGCCTTAGGCGAGTCACATATTACGTGCTTATCGCTTGTTTTTATTATTTGGTTTTTGATTTATTTGAGTTTCGAAATTGGATTTATGTTTTCATTTCATATCATGGTTCAAACGTTAAAAATCGGTTGGGTTTTACTAAAATTTTTGAAATAGGAAAAAGTTTCCCATAGAACCCCTAGATCATCTGTTAACTATTTAATTTAATCAATTACTTCTTCGGAATGCTAAAAAGATTATTTTCTTTTTTTTTTTAATATGATACCGGGATTGGTCTTGAAAATAATCAGAAATCTAGAAATTCGAATCGGACGAAAAAAAGTTGCCCTTTGATTATTTCAGATTGATTGGAACCAATACAAATCAAATAGATGAAACAAAAAAATTGGACGCTATGTGCATTACATATATGCGATTGACTATATATGAATATATGAAGATAGATATTGTAAATCGATTCATATTAAACCTCTATCTTTATAGAGTAAAACTTTATACACTACAATAATAGATAGTATGGGGTAGAAAGAAATAAAATCTATTTCTTTCTACCATACTATCAGATTTCATAGAATACTGCTGATTCTAGTCCGATCATTTCATTTAATCATTTAAGGGTAAGACGCAAAATTTAAATCTTTTTTTTTTTTCATTTTTTCTTCCATCATTGCATTGATAAGAACTAAGAAGTAAAGTTTAAGTCAAATTAATCACTTTGACTTACCGTTTTTACGTAAATTATAAGTAAGAAGGCAGTAGGAACTAGAATGAACAGTGCGGTAGCAATAAATGCGAGAATATTTACTTCCATAATCTCATCGTTAGATTTCTCTTTAATTCGCAATAACTCGGGATTTAATCCCATAGAGATGATAAATCTTTCGTCGGTAAATTCAATGGCATAAATTACATCTCGATGATATCGAATCGGATCAATATCATGAATAACAATATCTGAACTATCAAATCAATTCATCGTCAAGAATTGAATAGTATAACATAGGAAGATCTTTTATCCATACCAAATTCAAAAATTTCTTTCTGATCCAATCAAAACAAAAAAAAAAAAAGATTCCTTTACTTCTTTTTTTTAATATTCTCATCCTTCGATTAGGAATAGGATAAACTTTGAATCCTAAAGTGTTCTATCAAAATCAAAGGAACTCCTTTTTTTGTATCGTGCAAATTCCATTTGTGTGTGTTCGCTGTAAACATATTCTATAGTACTATATCTTATTACACAGATCGGGAGTAATCGAAAAAGCCAGGTCTAGTAGTACATACAGTATCCCTTTCTCTTGGAATCCTGAATACGACGCTACTAATCCATCAATCAGTATTAGTTGAAGAAATGGAAATTACCCTATTTGTTTGATGAGAAATGTGAAAAAAAAAAGAGAGATACCTGTTAGGAATGAGATTATGTTTATTATTTTGACTCCCTTTCACAGAAGAAATGAATTGATGTATCTTTTTATTGGATTTCTATCCATCGGGACTGACGGGGCTCGAACCCGCAGCTTCCGCCTTGACAGGGCGGTGCTCTGACCAATTGAACTACAATCCCAGGAAAAAAGTGTACAGCATGCATATTCTTACGATTTCATTCAAACCTTCTTCTATTTCGATTTTAGATTAGAATTGTCTTGTTCTAACTGGCAGAGGCGGGACTAATATATTGATATTGATATTCTTATTTATATGGATATACACTTTAGCGAGATCTACACGGATTACTAGTAATCTGTTTGTTATTTCCAAATCGATTGAAAATCAATCTTTCAATAAATCAATGAAAATAAGAAAAGAGTCTCTTTTTATTTAGACTTTATACTTCCAGATCTT